GCAATGAAAACTACATAAAAAACTCTGGACAATTTCGAAATCAGGCCAAGCGTCTTAATACATATGCAAAAAAATTCATTATTGGCCCACCATTGATTAGAAGATTTAACTCGTATGAATCGCTATTGGTTTGATACGAATAATGGCAGTTGTTTCAGTATGTTAAGGATACAGATGTATCCACAATTCATTTAGAGTTACTTAATAGCCTATTTCTTATACCATATCTCGATCCCGTGAAATTCTCGAGCCGAAAGATGGATGCATATGCTATGTTTCATTTTGCTAAATGATATCAATTAAATGGTGTATCAATTCCATAAATTGGATATAGCAATAAATAAATCAGCAAAATTCTTTTATTTTAGATAGAAGAAAAGTTTCTTCTATCTAAAATAAAAGAATGTACCCTTCTATCCAAATCCAATTTGCATCGATAAAATAAATCCAAATTCCAGTAGTAGATGAATAATTGCAAATTTTTGTGTGTACGAGATTAGAATAACTTCAAAATAACTGACATAATTTTTTATTTTTCCTGATCAGAAAAATACATGAAAAAGAAAGGAGGTAGAAAAATTTTTGGATTTATGGTTAAAGAAGAAAAAGAAGAAAACTGGGGTTCTGTTGAATTTCAAGTATTCAGTTTCACCAATAAGATACGGAGACTTGCTTCACATTTGGAATTACACAAAAAAGATTTTTCATCGGAAAGAGGTCTCCGAAGACTTTTGGGAAAACGTCAACGTTTGCTGGCTTATTTGGCAAAGAAAAATAGAGTACGTTATAAGAAATTAATCAGTCAGTTGGATATTAGGGAGCGGTAATTTCATCGTTCCAATTTTTTTTCTTATTTTATTAGTAGTCTTATAGTAGTCTTAGATTTTGCATTTTGATGAGCCTCGTTTTGAGGAATTCATGGAATAATCCATTTTCATGGAATAATGAATTAAGGAAGAAAGGATATGAGTCTACCGCTTACAAGAAAAGATCTCATGATAGTCAATATGGGCCCTCACCACCCATCAATGCACGGTGTTCTTCGACTGATCGTTACTCTCGATGGTGAAGATGTTATTGATTGTGAACCCATATTAGGGTATTTACACAGAGGAATGGAAAAAATCGCGGAAAACCGAACTACTATACAATACTTACCTTATGTAACACGTTGGGATTATTTAGCTACTATGTTTACAGAAGCAATAACGGTAAATGCACCAGAATTCTTGGAGAATATTCAAATACCCCAAAGAGCCAGCTATATTAGAGTAATTATGTTGGAATTGAGCCGTATAGCTTCTCACTTGTTATGGCTTGGGCCTTTTATGGCAGATCTCGGTGCGCAGACTCCTTTTTTTTATATTTTTAGAGAGAGAGAATTAATATATGATCTATTTGAAGCTGCTACAGGTATGCGATTGATGCATAATTACTTTCGCATCGGAGGAGTTGCTGCCGATCTGCCTTATGGATGGATCGATAAATGTTTAGATTTCTGTGATTATTTTTTACAAGGAGTTATTGAATATCAACACCTTATTACACAGAATCCCATTTTTTTAGAACGAGTTGAAGGAGTCGGTTTTATTAGCGGAGAAGAAGCTGTAAATTGGGGCTTATCGGGCCCTATGTTACGAGCTTCTGGAATACAATGGGATCTTCGTAAAGTTGATCTTTATGAATCTTACAATCAATTCGATTGGAAAGTCCAGTGGCAAAAAGAAGGGGACTCGTTAGCTCGCTATTTAGTACGAATCGGTGAAATGAGGGAATCCATCAAAATTATTCAACAGGCTGTAGAGAAAATTCCTGGGGGCCCTTATGAGAATTTAGAAGTCCGACGCTTTAAGAAAGCAAAGAATTCCGAATGGAATGATTTTGAATATCGATTTCTTGGTAAAAAACCTTCGCCCAATTTTGAATTATCAAAGCAAGAGCTTTATGTAAGAGTGGAAGCTCCAAAAGGTGAATTAGGAATTTATCTGATAGGAGATGATAGTCTTTTCCCCTGGAGATGGAAAATTCGTCCACCCGGTTTTATTAATTTGCAAATTCTTCCTCAGCTAGTCAAAAAAATGAAATTGGCTGATATTATGACGATATTAGGTAGTATAGATATTATTATGGGGGAAGTTGATCGTTAAAATGATAATAGACAGGGTACAGGTAGAAACTATCAATTCTTTTTCAAACTTGGGATTATTAAAAGAAGTCTATGGACTGATATGGATTCTACCCATTTTGACCCTCTTACTAGGAATCACAATAGAAGTACTCGTAATTGTGTGGTTAGAAAGAGAAATATCCGCATCGATACAACAACGTATTGGTCCTGAATATGCCGGCCCCCTGGGACTGCTTCAAGCTATAGCAGATGGAACTAAGCTGCTTTTTAAAGAGGATATCTTACCATCCCGAGGAGATATTCCCTTATTTAGCATTGGACCGTCTATAGCAGTTATATCCATTTTATTAAGTTTTTTAGTTATTCCTTTGGGATATCGCTTTGTTTTAGCCGATCTTAGTATTGGTGTTTTTTTATGGATTGCCATTTCAAGTATTGCTCCTATTGGTCTTCTTATGGCAGGATATAGCTCAAATAATAAATATTCTTTTTCAGGCGGTCTACGAGCTGCTGCTCAATCTATTAGTTATGAAATACCATTAACTTTTTGTGTGCTAGCAATATCTCTACGTGTGATTCGTTAAAATGGGATCTTTTTCTCTTTTTCCTCTAAAATTCATTGAATATTTATCTTCCTTTTCTTATTCTATATTCGGGTTAGCTAAGTTAAACTAGATAGCTATATGAGTGAAACAAAACTGCTTATTAATTTGCAGTAAAAAAAATAAATCTCATTTCCTACGTACAAGAAAAAAAGGAAGTAAACATAAGCAGTGTAAACTCTTTACCCCAAGGTTGAGATTTTTTTTGATTAGTCATCATATCTTGAAGCGGGCAATAATAAGGGATTCCCGATACAGAAAGTTGTAATCATAAGGGAATCTATCAAAAGTTAGTGAGGGATTAGGAACACTAAAGTACATAAAGGATTAGTAATGGGGGAATCTAAGGCATTAGATATTTTTCCTCATAAAAGGAATCATAATAAGGACTTGAAATTGGTAGAAATGAGCAAGTAGTACTTTCTTCGGATTCCGATCCAGAGTATGTTCCCATTCACTTGTTAAGGAAATGGCTATCAAGAACGAATTAACCCTTTATTCCTTTTTCTTTTTAAATACCCCCCGGGAAAGAAGAATAGGCCAAAAGATATGGAATGCAATACAAAAAAGGATCCTTATTTATTCTTTCTGTCGTTTATCCATATTCATACAAAATTATTCATGAACTAATACAATACCCAATTCTTTTCATTTATTAATTGCTATAACGAGTGTTTTATTCCAAGATTAAGTTATTGCTGAACAAAGAAAAAGTACCATTATAAAGGATGAGATGAATTCGGAAGCGTTTTTTATTATTCTAGCAGACGGAATTCCTTTGGTCTAATTTAGGGCGTTGAAATTGATTTTATCTTAGATAGTTCTAACTACGCCCAAGAAGATAATAACGAAATAGTACTTTCCCTTTTTATGATCATAGAGGAGCCGTATGAAACTAAAGTTTCATGTACGGTTTTGGAATAGCGGTGGGAACTGTGATGTTATCGTCGACTATGATTATCCAACAGTTCAAGTACAGTTGATATAGTTGAAGCACAGTCCAAATATGGTTTTTTTGGATGGAATCTTTGGCGTCAGCCTATAGGTTTTATGGTTTTTCTAATTTCTTCTTTGGCGGAATGTGAAAGATTACCCTTTGATTTACCAGAAGCGGAGGAAGAATTAGTAGCAGGTTATCAAACCGAATATTCTGGTATCAAATATGGTTTATTTTATCTTGTTTCTTACCTAAATTTATTAGTTTCCTCTTTATTTGTAACAGTTCTCTACTTAGGCGGATGGAATTTTTCTATTCCCTATATATCCTTTTTTGGATTTTTCCAAATGAATAAAATGGTTGGAATTTTAGAAATGCCAATAGGTATCCTTATTACATTAACTAAAGCTTATTTATTTCTCTTCATTTCTATCACAATAAGATGGACTTTACCCAGAATGAGAATGGATCAGTTATTAAATCTTGGATGGAAATTTCTTTTACCTATTTCCCTGGGCAATCTCTTATTAACAACTTCTTCTCAACTTGTTTCACTATAAAATAAGATAATACAATAACAGTTAAGAATATTTTCAACACAAAAGTTCTCTCAAACAAGAGAAAGAAACATACCTTTTCATGGATATTTCGAATATGTTCCCTATGGTAACTGGGTTCATGAGTTATGGTCAACAAACAATACGCGCAGCGAGGTACATTGGTCAAAGTTTCATAATTACCCTATCCCACACAAATCGTTTACCTATAACGATTCACTACCCTTATGAAAAATCAATTACATCGGAGCGTTTCCGGGGGCGAATCCACTTTGAATTTGATAAATGTATTGCTTGTGAAGTATGTGTTCGCGTATGCCCTATAGATCTACCCCTTGTAGATTGGAGATTTGAAAAGGATATTAAAAGGAAACAATTGCTTAATTATAGTATTGATTTCGGAGTTTGTATATTTTGTGGTAATTGTGTTGAGTACTGTCCGACAAACTGTTTATCAATGACTGAAGAATATGAACTTTCTACTTATGATCGTCATGAATTGAATTACAATCAAATTGCTTTGAGTCGGTTACCAATCTCCATAATGGGAGATTACACAATTCAAACAATTAGGAACTCGACTCAAAGTAAAATAGATGAAGAAAGATCTTGGAATTCAAGAACGATTACTGATTACTAGTTACTAAAATTTTTTTTGTTAGAATCCAAAAGTTCTTTACTAACTAGAAAGAAAAAGGAATACCTACTGCTTATTGCAAATTATTCCTGATTTAAAATCAAAGTAGATTTTCGTGATGTGATTTTTAACTATAGAAAGAACTTATATACAATATACAAAAAAATATCCTAATCCCTTTTTTCTTCCTTGAATCTTTTAGTTTTAGTAAGTTCATGAAAAATTTTATACTCTAAATTTCTTCTTATCCATAATGGATTTACCTGGGCCAATACATGAAATTCTTGTGCTATTTGGGGGATTTTTGCTTCTACTAGGGGGTCTAGGGGTGGTATTACTTACCAACCCAACTTTTTCTGCTTTTTCACTAGGATTAGTTCTTGTTTGTATATCCTTATTCTATATTTTATTGAATTCCTACTTTGTAGCTGTGGCACAACTTCTTATTTATGTGGGAGCTATAAACGTTTTGATCATATTTGCCGTAATGTTCGTAAATGGCTCAGAATGGTCTAAAGATAAGAATTTTTGGACTATTGGAGATGGGTTCACTTCACTCGTTTGTATAACTATTCCTTTTTCACTAATGACTACTATCCCAGATACGTCATGGTATGGAATTCTTTGGACTACAAGATCAAACCAAATAGTAGAACAGGGTCTCATAAATAACGTTCAACAAATTGGGATTCATTTAGCAACCGATTTTTTTCTTCCATTTGAACTTATTTCCATAATTCTTCTAGTTTCTTTAATAGGTGCAATTACTATGGCTCGGCAATAAGAAATACTTAGAATGAGTCAAAATTCTTAGAATTTTAAATCTAAAAAAGAAAATAACTAAAGAACCACAATTTGGATTTAGTAAAATCCATCTACTGCCAACAAATACCTTCTTTTCTCTTTTGTTGTGTAATTGTTCTATTCTAATTAATTCAATCGATTCAATTCTCTCATATTGAAATGAATCGAGATTGATAAGGAGTTAGTTAATGATGTTTGAGCATGTACTTTTTTTGAGTGTCTATTTATTTTCGATTGGTATCTATGGATTGATCACAAGCCGAAACATGGTTAGAGCTCTAATATGTCTTGAACTTATACTGAATTCAATTAATCTAAATCTCGTAACATTTTCTGATCTATTTGATAGTCGCCAATTAAAAGGAGACATTTTCGCAATTTTTGTTATAGCCCTTGCGGCTGCTGAAGCAGCTATTGGATTATCCATTCTTTCTTCCATTCATCGTAACAGGAAATCAACTCGCATCAATCAATCTAATTTTTTGAATAATTAGACATAGAATCTTCTAAACAAAGGGACACATTTAATAATAAAATAATGTGAAATATTAAGATGAATAGAAATGAATACTATTTTATTATTATGAGAATATCCATCTTTTGAGTAGGTTATTCCATAGTATTCATTTTTACTTAGTTGAATTATTGCAATTCATTGATATTGCAATTTGAATATTGCAATAATTTATATTGAAAAGACGATAGCCGATTTATTGGCTAATTCGAATTCGTATATACAATTCGTATAATTATGATTGTTGAAGCCCAAAATTCAAGTCTCTTGGCTATTTTCACATTTTCTCACAAACGGATTAAGAAATATATTGCATTATTTGTTGCAGTTTGGATAAACCATTGCTTCGTCTGGTGTCTACAATACTTTTGATTCATTTCATATAGTACTAATTTCATTTTTACCAGATCGAAAATTTTTATGTTGAAAAGGAAAATTTATAGATCCAATGTCACATTCCGTAAAAATTTATGATACATGTATAGGATGCACTCAATGTGTACGAGCTTGTCCAACAGATGTATTAGAAATGATACCTTGGGACGGATGTAAAGCCAAGCAAATTGCTTCCGCGCCGAGAACCGAGGATTGTGTGGGTTGTAAGAGATGCGAATCCGCCTGCCCAACAGATTTTTTAAGTGTCCGCGTTTATTTAGGACCTGAAACAACCCGCAGCATGGCTCTATCTTATTGATACGTTACAAAAAATTCCACTTGAATCGTCTGATTCCTCTTTACCGAAGAAGCCTGTGCTCAAAATAATCGAGCACGGGCTTTTCTGGTCAAAACGTATCTTGTCTTTATCACTTTATCATGAGTTCTTTTCCTTGGTTAACAATACTTGTTGTTTTGCCGATATTTGCGGGTTCATTAATTTTCTTTTTACCCCATAGGGGAAACAAAATCGTTAGGTGGTATACTATGTCTATTTGTTTATTAGAATTCCTTCTAATGACTTATGCATTCTGTTATCATTTCCAATTGGAGGATCCCTTAATCCAATTAAAAGAGGATTATAAATGGATAGATGTCTTCGATTTCCATTGGAGATTGGGAATCGATGGACTTTCATTAGGATCTATTTTATTGACAGGATTTATGACTACTTTAGCTACTTTAGCAGCTTGGCCAGTTACCCGGAATTCCCGATTATTCTATTTCCTGATGCTAGCAATGTATAGTGGTCAAATAGGATTATTTTCTTCACGAGACCTTTTACTTTTTTTTATCATGTGGGAGTTAGAATTAATTCCTGTTTACTTACTTTTATCCATGTGGGGTGGGAAGAGGCGTCTCTATTCAGCTACAAAGTTTATTTTGTATACTGCAGGTGGTTCCCTTTTTTTCTTAATCGGAGTTCTAGGTATAGGCTTATACGGTTCCAACGAACCAAGATTAGATTTGGAAAGATTAATTAATCAATCATACCCCGCAACATTGGAAATACTATTTTATTTTGGCTTCCTTATTGCTTATGCTGTCAAATTGCCGATTATACCCCTACATACGTGGTTGCCAGATACCCATGGGGAAGCGCATTACAGTACATGTATGCTTTTAGCGGGAATCCTATTAAAGATGGGAGCCTACGGATTGATTCGGATCAATATGGAATTGTTACCTCATGCTCATTATCTATTTTCCCCCTGGTTAGTAATAATAGGAGCGATGCAAATAATCTATGCAGCTTCAACTTCTCTTGGTCAACGAAATTTCAAAAAAAGAATAGCCTACTCTTCCGTCTCTCACATGGGTTTCATTATTATAGGAATTGGTTCAATAACCAACATTGGACTCAATGGAGCTATTTTACAAATATTATCCCATGGATTTATTGGTGCTACACTTTTTTTCTTAGCGGGAACAGCTTGTGATAGAATGCGCCTTGTTTATCTCGAAGAACTGGGAGGGGTTTCTATCCCAATGCCGAAAATTTTTACCATGTTTAGTAGCTTTTCAATGGCTTCTCTTGCCTTACCAGGAATGAGCGGTTTTGTTGCGGAATTGGTAGTATTTTTTGGACTAATTACTAGTCCCAAATTTCTGTTAATGCCAAAAATGCTAATTACTTTTATAATGGCAATTGGAATGATATTAACTCCTATTTATTTATTATCTATGTTACGACAGATGTTCTATGGATACAAGCTATTTCATGTTCCAAACGAAAATTTTGTGGATTCTGGGCCGCGAGAACTATTTCTTTTAATCTGTATCTTTTTACCAGTAATAGGAATCGGTATTTATCCAGATTTTGTCCTCTCGCTATCCGTTGACAGGGTAGAGGCTCTGTTATCCAATTATTATCCTAAATAGGATTTTCTTTTTTTCTTCTACTAGTTCGCTTTATATTCCATAGTGGAAATACTCAAAAATTCAAAAAAAAGTAAAAAAGTCTAATTAGATCTATCTCGAATTTTTGAGAACCCTTTGAGAAGGCGTTCAAGGGGTTCTCAAATCAAACAAAAAAAAGGAAGTTTTTTCCATTTCATTAAGGTTTTATGTTATGTAAGCATTTAGATGGGTAATGTAAATGAACCATAACTATGTAAACCTATTCCTAATAGATTGATACCAAAATAACAGATCCAAATTATAAGAAATCCTATGGAAGCTACAAATGCGGAATTCGTACCCTTCCAATTTGGATTTGTTCTACTATGTAAATAAATTGCAAATATGGTCCAAGTAATAAATGCCCAAGTTTCTTTAGGATCCCAATTCCAATAGGATCCCCACGCCTCATTAGCCCATACTGCTCCACAAAGAATACCTATGGTTAAAAGGGTAAACCCTAGACTAATGACACGATAACTCCAAGAATCCAAGCGCTCAATTAATTGATATTTGTAATAATTTGGAAATGAAGGAAAAAAGGTGCTTTTTAAAGCACTTCTTTTTGCATAGAAATATTCAATCTCATTAAAGAAATCGAAATTCTTTCGAAATCTAATGATTAGAAGAGCGGCGGATAATAAGGATCCGCACAAAAGAGTCGCATAGCTTAGTAACATCATACTGACATGCATCATTAACCACTGAGATTGTAAAGCAGGTACTAGTATTGTGGATTGATGCATTTCAGTTAAAAGACCCGACGTGGCAAAGCCTTGCGTTAAAATAGTACTCGGCGTAGTTATTGTGCTTAAATCATTTTTAGAGTTTTGTATCTTAGGAATCATATGAAGAATATACAGAGCCCATGAAAGGAAGACCAATGACTCATATAAATTACTTAAAGGAAAATGTCCCGAAGAAGCCCAACGAGAAACTAAGAATCCTGTTATAGAGAAAAAAGTAGCTATCATTCCTTTTTCTGACGAATCACGTAATCCCCCAAGTTCACGAACTAATAAGGTTATCAAATGAATCGTAATCACAATTGAAATTGTTGAGAAAGAAATATGAGTTAGTATATGTTCTAAAGTTGGAAATAGCATAAGGAGAAGGTCCCATTACAAAATTGGAAATTTCGAATTGAATCCATTTTATAATCTATTGTATTCTTTTTCGAGACTGCCGCCACTCGGACTCGAACCGAGATGCTTAAGCACTGCTTCCTAAGAGCAGCGTGTCTACCAATTTCACCATGGCGGCTAGCTTGAAATAACAGGTAACTTAAAAGAATATTAGTTATTTTTTCTCGAATCGTCGAGATTGGAAGAGTCCATAGAATTTAGTACATTAGAATCTTCATTAAAATAGACTTCGTTTGGTAGTATTGTTGCGAATTTTTTAACAAAAAAACTCTTGCTTTGCCCAATAGAAACAAAGTTTGAAAGAGTTGGAACAGTTTTTTATCGGTTGCAATATGGAACTAATTTTTTTAATTTAGGATAAGATAGGTAGAAGTTGTAAGTCTTATTGCAGGAATACGCTACTTTTCATAATAGAATCCCTTTTTTTATTTATTATACGGATTCTATTACGAAAAGTTCATTGGTAGGAAAAGAATATTTAGGCCACAGTATACCAAAAACCTTTGTTCTATATATCAGAGAGGTTAGCTCTAAGAATATTAGACCGAGGAATTCGACACATAAAAGTAGATTCATTAATTAATCCTAATTATTCATATTAAATAATTGGAATTTTTTTGGGATAGGTCAATTCATATTATCCCAAAACCTTATTATTTGTTTGTTGCCGAGAAAAACCCTTTGGTTTTGCATGCTCGTTGACGCCGGAAAATGATCTTGATTTTGCTAAAGAATAAGATTGTACTATGGAAAAATAAGTCTTTTTCTTCCAAAGATTTTTACGAATACGCTTTTTTGACATCGAAGTACGTTTTTTTGGAACTGCCATTCAAAAAGGAGATTACTTTTTTATAGTTGTATGTGAAAGACATCTATTGCCGCAAATCAATCCATCTTTCCTCTTTTTCTTAGTATTTATACTTAAATACTAAAAGATATTGAAATTCTGAATTCTTTTTTACTTCATTTTGTCTAATGCGGATAAGACAAGAGTTTTTTAGCATATTATATATATTTTTTAGACTTTGTTTTAATAATATAGAATATATACAAAGGTTTTCAATTTTTATATCAAGTATACTCCATATATAAGGTATGGGGCCTATCCCCCATATAGGATGGGGGGATAAAAGGAAGGAAAAATGAAAATAGTTAATTAAGTTCAGAATGGTATTCCATAATTGAATTCCAATAAAAACAAAAAAAAATACTTAGTCTCTTAAACAAGACATTCGAAAACTTAGGTAATTCGAGTCATTAGGGTTTAAGTTCTATATGAATTATAGAATATTCGAAAATTTCCTATAAACATAGGTTTTGATTGGAATTCAATCAATTTGAATTACGAAACAAGGGAGCTGCTTCATTTTAATAGAAAAAAATATTAAAGTAAAATGATTCAATCTTTTTTTTATTTTAATAAATGTCCTTCTTTAGGTAATAATTAGGTAACAAATTTATTTCATTAACTTTTTGAGTTTAACCAACTAAACCTATTTTAATTTTTTGATTGTTTCAATGAGATAAAAAATTAAGAATTCTAGTATTTTTTTATTCCTTCAGAAATAGATAAGAATTAGTTTGGTGAATCGGAAACTTTTTTTTTCAATTTTTCTATAAAATTGAAGTATAAATTTCAAGTAAAAATTGCAATTTCTTTTCTTATGGAACATACATATCAATATGCATGGGTAATCCCTTTTCTCCCACTTCCAGTTATTATGTCAATGGGGTTTGGACTTTTTCTTATTCCGACAGCAACAAAAAATCTTCGTCGCATATGGGCTTTTCCTAGTGTTTTACTTTTAAGTATAGCTATGGTATTCTCAGTTCACCTGTCTATTCAACAAATAACCGGAAGTTCTATCTATCAATATCTATGGTCTTGGACCGTCAACAATGATTTTTCCTTAGAATTTGGATATTTAATCGACCCGCTTACTTCTATTATGTTAATACTAATTACTACTGTAGGAATCCTGGTTCTTATTTATAGTGACGGTTATATGTCTCACGATGAAGGATATTTGAGATTTTTTGTTTATATAAGTTTTTTCAATACTTCCATGTTGGGGTTGGTTACTAGTTCCAATTTGATACAAATTTATTTTTTTTGGGAGCTTGTGGGAATGTGTTCCTATTTATTGATAGGCTTTTGGTTTACACGGCCAATTGCAGCGAATGCTTGTCAAAAAGCTTTTGTAACTAATCGTGTAGGGGATTTTGGTCTGTTATTAGGAATTTTAGGTTTTTTTTGGATAACAGGTAGTTTAGAGTTTCGGGATTTGTTTAAAATAGCTAATAACTGGATTCCTAATAATGGGATTAACTCTTTGCTTACTATTTTGTGTGCTTTTTTATTATTCCTTGGTGCAGTTGCGAAATCGGCACAATTCCCTCTTCACGTATGGTTACCCGATGCTATGGAAGGACCCACCCCCATTTCAGCTCTTATACACGCAGCAACTATGGTTGCTGCGGGGATTTTTCTTATAGCTCGACTTCTTCCTCTTTTCATATCATTACCTTTGATAATGAGTTTCATTTCTTTAATAGGTACAATAACACTCTTCTTAGGAGCCACTTTAGCTCTTGCTCAGAGAGATATTAAAAGAAGTTTAGCCTATTCTACAATGTCTCAATTGGGTTATATGATGTTAGCTCTAGGTATAGGTTCTTCTCAGGCTGCTTTATTCCATTTGATCACTCATGCTTATTCGAAAGCTTTATTGTTCTTGGGATCCGGATCTGTTATTCATTCAATGGAACCTCTTGTTGGATATTCACCAGATAAAAGTCAGAATATGGTTCTTATGGGTGGTTTAAGAAAATACATTCCAATTACAAGAACTTGTTTTTTATGGGGTACCCTTTCTCTTTGTGGTATTCCACCTCTTGCTTGCTTCTGGTCCAAAGATGAAATCCTTAGTAATAGTTGGTTATATTCACCCTTTTTGGGAATAATAGCTTCTTTTACTGCAGGATTAACTGCGTTTTATATGTTTCGGGTATATTTACTTACTTTTGATGGGTATTTGCGTGTTCATTTTCAAAATTACAGTAGTACTAAAGAAGATTCGTTGTATTCAATATCTTTATGGGGAAAAAGGATATCTAAAGGAGTCAATAGAGATTTAGTTTTATCAACAACGAAGAGTAGAGTTTCTTTTTTTTCACAAAATATATCCAAAATTCATGTTAATACAGGAAATAGGATAGGGGCCCTTAGTACTTCCTTGGGGGCTAAAAACACTTTTGTCTATCCTCATGAACCGGGAAATACTATGCTATTTCCTCTTATTATATTACTTCTTTGTACTTTGTTCATTGGATTTATAGGAATCCGTTTTGATAATGAAATCGGGGAATTAAACATATTATCAAAGTGGCTAACTCCTTCAATAAACTTTTTCCAAGAAAGTTCTAATTCTTCCATAAATTCATATGAATTTATCACTAATGCAATTTCTTCTGTAAGTCTAGCTATTTTTGGTCTATTCATAGCATATATCTTTTATGGATCTGCTTACTCTTTTTTTCAGAATTTGGATTTCATAAATTCCTTTGTAAAAAGGAGTCCGAAAAGGTATTTTTTCCATCAACTAAAAAAAAAGATATATAATTGGTCATATAATCGTGGTTATATAGATATTTTATATACTAAGACCTTTACCTTGGGTATAAGACGATTAACCAAACTAACGCAGTTTTTCGACAAGGGTGTCATTGATGGAATTACCAATGGAGTAGGTCTTGCTAGTTTTTGTATAGGAGAAGAGGTTAAATATGTAGGGGGAGGGCGAATTTCGTCTTATTTATTCTTTTTTTTATGTTATGTATCCGTGTTCTTATTCTTTTTTCTTTCTTAAGGAATTCCCCTATCTCCTGCCTAAGTAACTTTCCTATTCTCCAATTTAATTTTTTCCATTCCTCTGTGTAAATACCCTAATATGGGTTCACAATCAATAACATCTTCACCATCGAGAGTAACGATCAGTCGAAGAACACCGTGCATTGATGGGTGGTGAGGGCCCATATTGACTATCATGAGATCTTTTCTTGTAAGCGGTAGACTCATATCCTTTCTTCCTTAATTCATTATTCCATGAAAATGGATTATTCCATGAATTCCTCAAAACGAGGCTCATCAAAATGCAAAATCTAAGACTACTATAAGACTACTAATAAAATAAGAAAAAAAATTGGAACGATGAAATTACCGCTCCCTAATATCCAACTGACTGATTAATTTCTTATAACGTACTCTATTTTTCTTTGCCAAATAAGCCAGCAAACGTTGACGTTTTCCCAAAAGTCTTCGGAGACCTCTTTCCGATGAAAAATCTTTTTTGTGTAATTCCAAATGTGAAGCAAGTCTCCGTATCTTATTGGTGAAACTGAATACTTGAAATTCAACAGAACCCCAGTTTTCTTCTTTTTCTTCTTTAACCATAAATCCAAAAATTTTTCTACCTCCTTTCTTTTTCATGTATTTTTCTGATCAGGAAAAATAAAAAATTATGTCAGTTATTTTGAAGTTATTCTAATCTCGTACACACAAAAATTTGCAATTATTCATCTACTACTGGAATTTGGATTTATTTTATCGATGCAAATTGGATTTGGATAGAAGGGTACATTCTTTTATTTTAGATAGAAGAAACTTTTCTTCTATCTAAAATAAAAGAATTTTGCTGATTTATTTATTGCTATATCCAATTTATGGAATTGATACACCATTTAATTGATATCATTTAGCAAAATGAAACATAGCATATGCATCCATCTTTCGGCTCGAGAATTTCACGGGATCGAGATATGGTATAAGAAATAGGCTATTAAGTAACTCTAAATGAATTGTGGATACATCTGTATCCTTAACATACTGAAACAACTGCCATTATTCGTATCAAACCAATAGCGATTCATACGAGTTAAATCTTCTAATCAATGGTGGGCCAATAATGAATTTTTTTGCATATGTATTAAGACGCTTGGCCTGATTTCGAAATTGTCCAGAGTTTTTTATGTAGTTTTCATTGCAAAATGATGGATCTCCTTCCGTAACTTTCCAATTACGAGTACGAGAATTGAAAGACATGAAAATTCTCAATTCTCTACGGCGTCTAGGAGATAGATAGAATATTTTCAGGAACAAGAAAACCAGAAGAATCTTTCTCTCTATTCACTACCATTCCGCGTCTTCGACTTCTATTAGTTTCTTTTCTTATTTAATGCAATAGCTATAGTTTGATATAGAATCCATTTCTCAAAGTAATGGAAACCTTTCTCTTATAGGAAATGGTTCGAAAATCGCTATTCCACCTTTTAGGTATCGTGAA